ATATATATAACTTTTTTTAGTTAATTATGGTTGGGGATATAGTTTAATTTGGTAAAACGTATGTTTTGCATGCATAATACTGTTGGTTCAAGTCCAATTATCTCCAACATTAACAAAAAAATAGGAGAATAGCTCAACGGTAGAGCTTTGGTTTTCAAAACCACAGGTTGAGGGTTCAAATCCTTCTTCTCCTGTAATATTTAACAAGATCGTGTAAAATGTTAATGAACATATCGTTTATTATCTCAAGTCCTCTGGAACAGTTTGAAATTGTTGCTCTATTACCTCTCAGTGTATTTGGTTTTAATTTTTCTTTAACGAATTCCTCTTTATTTTTGATTATTGCTTTTTTTATTTTAATTTTTTGGATTAGTTTAAGTTTTTATAATACAACATTGATACCGAATAACTGACAACTGGTAAAAGAATTCATATATATTACAACATCGAGTATGGTTAAAGATAATATAGGTAAAAAAGGGGAATTTTATTTTCCGTTTATTTTTTCTCTACATTTAATTTTACTTTACTGTAATCTAATAGGGATGATCCCTTATAGTTTTACCGTTACAAGCCATATAGTTTTTACATTTGGGTTAGCACTATCGATTTTTATAGGTATTAATATTATAGGTGTACAAGCCCATGGATTCAAATTTTTTGCTCTCTTTCTACCAAGAGGGGTTCCTATAGGAATAGTTCCTCTTCTGATAACTATAGAATTTCTTTCTTATATAGTAAAAGTTTTTACTTTATCTATCCGTTTGTTTGCCAATATGACCTCTGGCCATACTTTACTCAAAATAATAGCTGGTTTTTCTTGAACGTTACTTTCTGCAGGTGGGATTTTAGCAATACTACACTTAATACCATTAGGGCTTTTATTAGCTTTAATAGGGTTAGAATTGGCCATAGCAGGTTTACAAGCTTACGTTTTTACTTTACTAACGTGTATATACTTAAATGATGTTCTGGATATGCACTAAATTACAAATAAGATGCCTCAATTAGATCGTATAATAATATTTACTCAAATTTTCTGACTTTTTGTAATCTTTTCTACTCTATATGCTATATTAACCCACTTTTTTTTACCTTTAATCCTTAAGTCCTTTAAGTCGAGAAGACTTATATTAGAGTCGAATTCTAGAGAAATAAATGATTTAATTGATAAAATTAAAAAGAAACATGTTTCTTTACAAGATTTATTACTTGAAAGCTTTCTACTCGTAGAAAATCATTTAATTAAAAATTTGGTAAACTCGAAATTTGAAAATTCTAGTATAGGAGCTCAAGCAATCGATGAAAAGGTAGCAAAAGCTTGTATAAATCAAGAACTTTACTGTAATATACATTTGTTGGAATCTATTGTCTTACTTCCCAGAATACCGTTAATTTAAAATAATTTAAAAATATGTATCTAACCATTTTATTTTTACCTTTAGTAGGTTCTTTAATTTCTGGGCTTGGAGGCCGTTGGCTAGGTTGCTGGGGTTCTGGTTTATACTCTACTTTATGTGTATTTTTTTCTTTCCTAATGTCACTGGTAGCTTTTTATGAAGTAGGTTTATGCGGAGTTTCATACCATATTACCTTAGGAACTTGATTAGAATCCGGGATTTTAAAAGTCAATTGAGGATTTTTATTCGATAGTATTACTGTAGTCATGTTAATAGTAATTACTTCTGTTTCCAGCTTAGTTCATTTATATTCTATAAAATATATGGAAACTGATCCGCATAAACCTAGGTTTATGGCATATTTGGAAATATTTACCTTCTTTATGTTATTATTAGTAACATCTGATAATCTTATTCAAATGTTTTTAGGTTGAGAAGGAGTTGGTTTAGCCTCTTATTTACTAATTAATTTTTGGTTTACACGCCTACCAGCAAATCAATCAGCTATTAAAGCGTTAGTTATCAACCGCGTGGGTGATTTTGGATTAACTTTAGGCATTCTTGCAACTTTTTGAACCTTTCAATCTATAGATTATTCGGTTATATTTGCAATGGCTCCTTTATTCAATAATTTTTCTTTTTCCTTCATGGGTTCAGATTGGCATGGGATAACTTTGATAAGTTTATTTCTCTTCATAGGTGCTGTAGGTAAATCAGCCCAATTAGGTTTACATACATGGCTTCCTGATGCTATGGAAGGACCTACTCCTGTTTCAGCATTAATACATGCAGCGACCATGGTAACTGCAGGCGTTTTTTTAATGATACGTTGTTCATTACTTTTAGAATTTTCACCAGCTATACTTTGTACATTGCTAGTTTTAGGGTCTTTAACAGCGTTTTTCGCAGGAATGACAGGAATTTTTCAAAATGATTTAAAAAAAGTTATAGCTTATTCTACTTGTAGCCAATTAGGTTATATGATCTTTTCTTGTGGTTTATCTTGTTATGAAGTAAGTTTATTTCATTTAACTAATCATGCTTTTTTCAAAGCTTTATTATTCTTAAGTGCGGGATCTGTGATACATGCCGTAAGTAATGAGCAAGATATGAGGAGGATGGGATCATTAGTAAGTTTTTTACCTATAACGTATTCTCTGATGCTAATAGGTTCATTATCTTTAGCTGGGTTTCCTTTTTTGACAGGGTTTTATTCGAAAGATTTTATTTTAGAATTAACTCAAATTTTAAATTATAAAAATCCGAATTTCTTTTATATTTCTCTTTCATTTTGGTTAGGTAGTATATCGGTATTTTTTACTTCTTTTTATTCATTTAGATTAATATATTTAACTTTTTTGAATAATAGTAATCTTGCAAGGCCATTAATAATTTCGGTTCATGAATCTCCTGCATTGATGCTTCTACCTTTAACTATTTTAGCTTTAGGTAGTTTGTTTTTTGGTTATTTAAGTAAAGACTTATTTATAGGTCTAGGTACAGACTTTTGAAAAGGTTCTATATTAGTTTTACCTGTGAATAATTTTTTTGTGGAAGCAGAATGATTGTTAATAATAAACAAGTGATTGCCTTTTATATTAACTATCGTAGGGATATTCGTAGCCAGTATAATTAATATTACTAGTTTATATAAATACTTCGTATATCAAACCTACGGATTGAGTTCTTTTCTCGCATTTTTATTAAACAAAAAATGGTTTATAGATGTTCTATATAACAGATTCCTAATATTTCCTCTCTTAAATTTTGGTTATAATACTACTTTCAAAGCCCTAGATAGAGGTTTTATTGAATTTTCGGGACCTTTAGGCGCTTCTATGTTTATTTCAAATTGATCTAAGATAATTTCAAGGTTTCAAAGTGGTTTATTAACTCATTACATATTTTTTTTAACAATAGGGGTATGTTTTTTATTCTCAATTTTAACTTATAAGAATTTAATGTTTAATACTAACCTTAATATGTTAAGCATTTTTTTCATATTAATTTTCTATGTTTAATTTATACACCCAGAGTCTATAGCTTAAACGGTAGAGCGTACGCGTGCGATGTGTTGATAATTTAGTTTTATTATAATATTATTTTATCCGTATAACCGAATTGATTTTTTATGTAAGTGCAATTCTTACCATTTTAGAGATTTTAAATGCCTTTATAATTATTACCATCTACTTTTAATGGTTAAAGCTTAATTATAAAATAAATTTATGAGTACGTACAGAAACTTACTGAAAATATCTAAACTCTAAAAATAAATTGGGTAGCGTGCATTCAATTCAAATCTATTCGAATTCAGGTATAAAGTAAGGCTCTATTAATTTTAATAAATAAAAGATCGAAACGCTGAGTCGAAAATGATACTTTAAAAGCAAAAGTTTATTTGTAACGAATAAAATATGCTTTTTTATCAACTTAAAATCTATCTTAAGAGTAAGCTGTATGATAAGAAATTATCGTGTACAGTTTTAGGCAAAGTTATTTAAAATTAACGATTGCAATTTGATAAGCGTAATGTTGATTGTTCGAATCAATCTAGACTCATAAAAAAGTTCTCTATGGTTATTGAAACTTTAAATTTTCTGGTAATGACTTCATTAACACCTTTAATAGGTATTTTTTTCCTTTTCTTAGTGCCTTCTTCAAATGAACTTTTATGTCGAAAACTGTCACTTTGGATATCATGTTTAACACTCTTATTTTCTCTTCTTTTGTGAATTCAATTTGATGCAGGGACGTCTTTTTTTCAATTTAATTCGACTTTCTTTTGATTTCCTTATCTCAATTTTTATTATAGCATAGGTCTAGATGGAATATCATTATTTTTTATTCTACTAACAACTTTTCTTGTAACAATCTGTATTTTAATAAGTTGAAGTTCAGTACGGCTAAATTTGAAAGATTACTTAGTTTGTTTTTTGATCTTAGAGTTTTTACTAATACAAGTCTTCTGTGTTTTAGATATCTTTTTGTTTTATATATATTTCGAGAGTGTCTTAATCCCTATGTTTTTAATAGTAGGAGTTTGAGGATCCAGAGAAAGAAAAATAAGAGCGGCATATCAATTTTTTTTATACACTCTGGTGGGTTCTCTATTAATGTTATTGGCTATCTTGGTAGTCTATTTCCAGATAGGATCTACTGATTTATATATTTTAAGGTACTCAAAATTCTCAGAGCTTAAGCAAATTGTTCTATGAATTTCTTTTTTTGCCAGTTTTGCTGTAAAAATACCGATGATACCTTTTCATATTTGATTACCTGAAGCACATGCTGAGGCTCCAACAGCAGGTTCTGTTATATTAGCTGGGATCTTATTAAAAATGGGAGGTTATGGTTTTCTGAGATTTTCATTGCCTATGTTCCCTTGGGCTAGTATCTTTTTTACTCCTTTAATTTTTACCTTGAGTCTTATCGCCATTGTATATGCTTCTTTAACTACTTTACGACAAATCGACTTAAAAAAAATAATAGCTTATTCTTCTATTTCACATATGGGGTTTGTTACCATAGGAATTTTTTCATTAAATATCCAAGGTTTAGAAGGTAGTATTTTGCTAATGTTGAGTCATGGAATAATTTCTAGTGCCTTATTCTTATCTGTAGGCATATTATATGATAGATATAGTACAAGATTAATAAAATATTATACAGGTTTGGTTCAAGTGATGCCTATATTTAGTGCCTTTTTTTTATTTTTTACGTTTTCAAATATAGGCTTTCCAGGAACTAGCAGTTTTATAGGAGAAATTTTGGTCATATTGGGATCATTTCAGGTGAGTATGGTACTAACTTTTTTCTCATGCGTAGGTATGATCATTGGAGCAGCTTATTCAATTTGATTGTTTAACAGAATTAATTTTGGTTCCTTAAAACTTAATTATATAAACTTATACCAAGATATTTCTAGAAGGGAATTTTTTATGCTATTACCTTTAATTGTTTTAGTTATTTGAATAGGTGTCTATCCTTCTTCTTTTCTTAATGATATGCATTGTTCTAGTTTAAGTTTATTAGAATCTTTACGTTAAAAATAATAATGTTTATTACTGAGTGAATAATTTTACGCTTTTCTGTCTTGTTTTTATTATTCGGTTTGTGCTTAGAGGTTGAAATAATTGTTTTACTTTTGGGTTTTATAGTTTTTCATGTTAGAATTGGGATTATTACCATATTGCATGATTACGTTCATGTAAAAAAAGTAAAATTAATACTCTTATCCTTAGCAAAGATCTTATCTATCGAAATATCGAAATACATTTTGGAGTTTCTTCTGTAACAGAAATAATCTAAATGAATAACTTAATTTATATAATATATCCGATTTTTCCAGAAATTTTTATCATTTTAGCGGTATTCGTATCAATTCTGTACGGTGTTTTATATAGTGCGTCTAAAGGATATCCTCTGTTAAATGTTAATTTAAGCCTAATTTCCTTACAAATTAGTTTATTTAGTTTTATATTGGCATACCTTCAAGAATTTTATGCTATCGTGACATGAAATGGTTTAATTATAAGTGATGCTTTTACGCATGGTATTAAACCTTATCTCATATTTATGTTTTTAAGTTGAATATTTACGACTTATTTTTATGCTATCTATCAAAAATTAAATTCTTTTGAATACTGAATTTTAATATTATTTGCTTTATTTGCATTATTGTTAATAATGCAATCATACGATTTACTTACAATTTATTTGTGTATAGAGCTTCAAAGTCTTATTTTTTACATTTTAGCCAGTTTTAGACGAACTTCAGAATTTTCTACGGAAGCTGGTTTAAAATATTTCATTCTTGGTGCCTTTTCTTCAGCTTTACTCCTTCTTGGAATTTCTTTAATATACGGTTCTACCGGTTTAACAAATATGGGAGACTTATCTAAATTGTTAACTGGTTTTCCTGTTAATGAATCCACGCCAATTCAAAGCATTTTGCCTGGATTTATTCTAATTTTAACATCTTTATTTTTTAAATTAAGTTCTGCTCCATTCCATGTATGATCTCCGGATGTATATGAAGGTTCACCTACTTCTATTACAGCTTTTTTTTCAATAATGCCCAAATTGTCTATACTAGCTTTACTATACAGATTTTTAATATTCAGCTTCTATGACTTTATTAATTATTGGTACGGTTTGATACTCGTATCTGTCTTTTTTTCTATTCTCATAGGAACTTTAAGTGCTTTTAAGCAATCAAGATGAAAAAGATTTTTCGCTTATAGCTCAATAAATCATGTAGGTTTTTTTTTAATTCCTTTGTTATTAGGAAACCAGGAGAGTATAAGTAATTCTGTACTTTATGTAATTGTATATATGATTACGATGTTAGGGAGTTTTTCAATAATTTTAAGTATGCGCTTTTATTCAAATAATTATCATTATCAAAGTAGGTATTTGAAAGATTTGTTAGGCTTATCAAAATCAAATCCTTTAATGGCTTTCGGATTTGTTATAATATTATTTTCAATGGCTGGTATACCTCCTTTATCTGGATTTTTTGCTAAAGTTTCTGTCTTATTACCAGCTTTAAAATCTGAATCATTAGGAATTTCAATATTCGCAGTTTTAATGAGTTGTATTTCTTGCTTCTATTACATTAAGCTTATTAAGATCATGTACTTTGATAATTTTAATAGTTTATCAGTATTATATCCTGTAAGCAAATTGAATTCATTAATTTTAAGTTTAACCACAATGTTTACGCTAGTTTTTCTATTAGATGCAGAATTAGTTTCTTTATTTTCAACTTGAATTTCTTTATCATTTATAAACTAAAAATTGCTAATGTATGTAATTAATAACGTATTAAAAATAATTTTGATAATATTGCCTCTCTTAATTGCTGTAGCTTACATGACTTTAGCAGAACGTAAAGTTATGGCAGCTATGCAGCGCCGAAAAGGGCCCAACGTCGTTGGTATTTTTGGCTTATTGCAGCCTTTAGCTGATGGCTTAAAATTATTTGTGAAAGAAACGATATTACCTTCTAGTGCAAATTTAACTATTTTTATACTAGCACCAATTTTAACTTTCTTGCTAGCTTTAATTTCGTGGTGCGTAATTCCTATAGGAGAAGGGAAAGTTTATTCTGATCTAAATGTTGGAACCTTATACATATTGGCTATATCTTCTTTAGGTGTTTATGGTATTATTACTTCAGGATGATCAAGCAATTCAAAATACGCTTTTTTAGGTGCTTTAAGATCTGCAGCACAAATGGTTTCATATGAGGTTTCAATAGGATTAATACTGATAAATGTTTTGCTATGCACAGGTTCTTTAAATTTAAGCTCTGTGGTATTAAGTCAACAATCAATTTGATTTATTTTTCCTCTTCTTCCAATTTTTATAATGTTTTACATATCTATATTGGCTGAAACAAATAGGGCACCTTTTGACTTGCCTGAAGCAGAGGCTGAACTTGTAGCCGGATACAATGTGGAATATTCAGCTATGGGTTTTGCCCTTTTTTTTCTAGGAGAATATGCTAATATGATTTTAATGTGTAGTTTATCAACGATATTTTTTTTAGGAGGTTGATTACCTTTATGTAATTGAGCTATATTTTGTTGAGTTCCTTCAACTGTATGATTTGGCATAAAAACAACAATTTTACTTTTCGGTTTTATTTGGGTACGATCTTCTTTTCCTAGGTATCGTTACGATCAACTAATGCGTTTAGGTTGAAAAATATTATTACCCCTTTCTTTAGGATGAGTTTTTCTGGTGGCCGGGATTTTATTAAGTTTTAATTGGTTACCTTAACAAACTTTGCAATGAAATTAATTTATAGTGAATATTCAATTATATTAATATTTTTATTATTGTCTTCCTTTTTGTCTATGATTATATTTACTCTGTCTTATTTTTTAACTCCTCAGAAGGCTGATCAAGAGAAAATAAGTGCTTACGAATGTGGATTTAATCCTTTTGATGATGCAAGAGCCACTTTTGATATCAGATTTTATTTAGTAGCAATTCTCTTTTTAATTTTTGACTTAGAGGTAAGCTTCTTATTCCCTTGATCATTGGTATTAGGCGAAATACCCGTTTACGGTTTTTGGAATATGATTGCATTTTTAATTATATTAACTTTAGGTTTTGTTTATGAATGATATAAAGGAGCTTTAGAATGAGAATAGTTTTCATATATTCTTAACTTTAGAAGTAAAAATTCATAATTACTCGATACCCTTTCCGAACTCGAAAGTAATTCTATCTTCGCTAAAAATACTATTTATGGGAATCTTAGTAAGTTAAGTTTAAACACGTATAAAAATGCTTAAAAATCGATTGGTAATTATCTCGGTGTTTCTTACATTAAACAATATTTTTTACAACGTAAGTAATATTAAGGGAGAAGTTTTATTCTGAACCTCTTCTGGTTCTCTAAACTTAAAAGGGTCTAAGAAAATAACTAGTACGTCAATATCTTCCAATCTTAAAAGTGTTAAGAAATTCATGGACAATTTAGATCATGTCTATGTTTTTATCAAAATAAGAGGCTTTAATAAAAATAAAAAGTATCTTATTAAATTATTGAAACAATATTTTGAAAATACAGTCTTAGTTCATGAAAAGACCTCTTTCCCGCATAATGGATGTAAAAAAACTAAAATCAGATGCTTATAAGAACGGTATAGTTCAACTGGTTAGAACGTTGGAATCATAATCCAAAAGTCATAGGTTCAAATCCTATTATCGTTATTAGGCTAGGTAGCAAAATGGTCATGCATAGAATTGCAAATTCTAAAATATTGGTTCAAATCCAATTCTAGCCTAAATCGAGAGGCTTAAATAAATAAATTTTAAATATAAGATATGAATGTTACTCTTCAAAGTGCGAAAATGATTGGAGCAGGTTTAGCAACTATAGGTTTAACTGGCGTGGGCGCCGGTGTAGGTATTGTATTTGGTTCTTTGGTTATGGCCTATGCTAGAAATCCTTCTCTAAAACAGCAGTTATTTGGCTATACTATTCTAGGGTTTGCACTAACTGAAGCCGTTGCATTATTTGCTTTAATGATGGCTTTTTTAATCTTGTTTACTTAATAAAATAGAATTAGCAAAAATTTAGGGTATGACGTAATAAGGTTATCGTATTTGCCTTGGGCGCAAAAAACTGCAGGTTCAAATCCTGCTACCCTAAATTTGTTTTGGGTGAATGGCTGAGAGGTTTAAAGCACCAATTTTGAAAATTGGCTTAAATTTAATTTATCATGGGTTCGAATCCTATTTCACCTGTTTTATTTGTTAAAATAGTTTGTTCTAGTCTAGATAGCTCAGCAGGTTCAGAGCATAGGATTGAAGATCCTGAGGTCATAGGTTCAAATCCTATTCTGGACAAAAATAATTATCAATGAAAGCTTATACTAATAACCGTCCTATCTCACCTCATCTTTTAATATATAAACCTCAAAATTCTTCATTGGGATCTATTTGACATAGGATGACAGGAATTCTCTTATTAATTCTTATGAGTTTATTTATGGTAAACTTAAAACTTACCTTGAATTTTAATTTATTCACCAAAATAATTTATGATTCATATTATTATTTTTGATCTTTTTTCTATTTATTATTAGTATTCGCTTTTTCATATCATTCCTTTAATGGTTTACGGCACATTTTGTGGGATTTAGGTCTTTTATTTCATGTTAGGAATTTAATTTATTCATTTTCTCTAATAATTTTTTTTTCGTCCATAATTTTAATACTAAATTCATTAAATTTATAAATGTTTTTAAATAAAAAAAATAATAGAATATATCTAAGTAATAAAACTTCTCACATTCATCTGAGGTTTGTACGGATATATCGTTGAAGTCCTTATGTAGAGAATAAACCTTGGTTCTCAATTCATCCTATCTCTCTAGATAATTGTGGACCTATGGTTCTAGATGCTTTAATCAAAATAAAAGAGGAGCAAGATTCTAGTTTAGCATTCAGAAGATCATGTAGGGAAGGAATATGTGGGAGTTGTTCAATGAATATAAATGGTGTTAATACTCTCGCTTGTTTGAAAAATTTAAGCATTAACTCAAAATTTATAACAATTTATCCACTTCCTCATATGTATATAATTAAAGACCTAGTGCCTGATTTATCCAATTTTTATAATCAATATAAGACGATAAAGCCATGATTGCTAAATGAAAATACTAAGCACTTTAAAGAATATTTCCAGTCAAAAAAAAAAAGGTCCCAATTAGATGGCTTATATGAATGCATACTTTGCGCCTGCTGTTCCGCTAGCTGCCCCAGTTACTGGTGGAATCAAGATAAATATTTAGGCCCTGCTGTATTATTACAGGCTTATAGATGAATCGTAGATTCAAGAGATTTAAATAAAGACTTAAGGCTTAGGTTTTTAAATCATAAAATGCGTCTATTTAGATGTCACACAATAATGAATTGCAGTAAAACTTGTCCTAAACATTTAAATCCTGGAAAAGCCATATCTTCAATAAAATATCAGATACTTAAAAATTAATGAGAGAGGGCGAAAAAAGGGATTTGAACCCTTGACCTTTAGATCCACAATCTACTGCTCAAACCTTGCCGAGCTCTTTTCGCCTACTATTAAGTTAAACTTAGCGGAAGTAACTCAAGTGGTAGAGTGTAATCTTGCCAAGATTAAAGTTGAGGGTTCAAATCCCTTTTTTCGCTAACTAAAAGTTAAAAATGAATTTAGATATATTTCTTTTCTATACATTTTCTCTGCTCTCTCTTCTTTCTTCTTTAATGGTTATAGGTTTATCGAATGCAGTCCATTCAGTTTTGTTTTTGATTCTAGTTTTTTGCAATATGGCTGGACTTCTCTTGATGCTTGGCGCGGAATTTCTTTCCTTTTTGCTTTTAATTGTTTACGTGGGAGCTATAGCCGTCCTTTTTTTGTTTGTTGTAATGATGTTAAACATAAAAGATGATTTTGTAAAGTTAAGTGCTTATTCTATAACTCCTATAGGACTAATTATTTTTATAACTTTATACAACCAACTTATGATTTCCATATATGGATTTGACTTAATTGAAATTAAAAGAGAGGGGCATAATTTGTCCTGAGTCGCAGAAAATGATCATATGACTAACATTAGAGTTATTGGTTTAATCTTTTACACTGACTATAGCTTATTATTTTTATTGTGTGGGATAATTTTACTCATAGCCATGATTGGAGCTATTGTATTAACGATGCATCAACGTAAAGATGTAAAAAAGCAACGTATAGAAATACAACTAGCACGGAGTCCCGGTAAAATTGTAAAGTTCATAGAAATTCGAAATTAATTATGGGTGTGACGGAAGTGGAAGACGTGTTAGGTTTAGGTTCTAATTATTTTTAAATAGTGAGAGTTCAAATCTCTCCATCCATAGTGGTCTAAATCAGCTTCAAGGTATGTCTATAATATAGACATACCTTGAAGCTGATTTAGACCGTGAAGTTAATCAAAAATTGTTCCAGTTTTCCTAGTAAAGGTAATAAAATCAGGAAATAAAAAAAGTAATATAAGCTTGCCAATTGTCCTATCAAAATATAAGGATCTTCAACAGGCATTCCGCCAATTCAACCTAAGATAAGACAACAGCTAATTAAAGTTCAATATAAGTACTTATATACAGGTCTAAACCTTGAACTTCTAACTTCTGTACTATGTATCCAAGGAAGTAAAGCTAAAATAATGATCGCAGAAATCATTGCTATTACACCTCCTAACTTATGAGGTATACTTCGTAGTATAGCATAGAAAGGGAGAAAATATCATTCAGGCACTATATGTGCTGGGGTAACCATAGGATTGGCTTCAATATAATTATCTGGATGTCCTAAAATATTTGGTGTAAAATAGATAAAAAATGAAAAGAATATAACAAAAATCGTAAGACCAAGGAAGTCTTTAATTATAAAATACGGATAGAAATTTATTTTGTCAACGCTTGAATCAATACCCAAAGGATTTCCAGAACCTCCTTGATGGAGTATTGCTATGTGTATAAGAGATATAGCTACAATGATAAAAGGTAGTAAATAATGTAGACTAAAAAATCTATTCAAAGTAGCATTATCAACTGAAAAACCTCCTCAAAGCCAAACAACGATCGAATCTCCTATCAAAGGAACAGCTGAAACCAGATTAGTTATAACTGTAGCACCTCATAAACTCATTTGACCTCAAGGTAGAACATAACCTATAAAAGCAGTTATAATCATTAAAAGCAATATAATAACTCCTAAGACTCATACTCAGTGCCTAGGTTTTGTGTATGAACCAAAATAAAGTCCTCGGAAAATATGAATGTAAACAACAATAAAAAACATTGATGCTCCATTTGCATGAATATATCTTAAAAGTCATCCATAATTCACATCTCTCATTATATGTTCAACACTAGAAAATGCTAAATCCACATGTGGAGTGTAATGCATAGCTAAGAATATCCCTGTTAAAATTTGTATAATTAAACAGATAGAAGATAAGAAACCAAAATTTCAAGCATAGTGTATATTAATAGGCGTGGGATAATCGATTAGATGGTTGTTAACTATTGATAGAAGAGGACGTTTTAAAAGTCTCATGATGATGAATTTAAATTAGTATCTTTCTAAGATTTGAAATTACTCGCTACTGGACTTGAACCAGTAACTCTTGATCTGAGAACGGATTTTAAATCCATCGTGTTTTCCTAATTTCACCAAGCGAGCATCTTTTTTTATCGTCTGGTGCAAAAGGGCTCGAACCTTTACGTGATGGCATCAAAAGCCAATGCCTTACCTTATTTGGCTATGCACCAGTAGATAAATTATTTAGCGAATAACGGGATTCGAACCCGTAAAATATAGTTTGGAAAACTATTGAATTTACCAATTCTTCCATATTCGCATCCTTTATATTGTTCCAAAATATTCTCGTAACATGACTTTGTCTATACACAAGAAAGAATTCATTTTAAAATTACGTGCATAAAACTTTTTTAGAGAAACAATTTTAGCCAATTTATGACTTATAAGTAAAGCTATTAATTTTGTTGTTTGCTTTTCTAAGCGACTTGTAAAAGACAGTTTTTTAGGATAAATTTTTTTGTGACTTTTTACAAATTGTAAAGGGACTCTGTCCAAAAATGAGAAACTTAATTTCAAAAAATGATCTCCCAAATTTTTAAAATCTGTGGCTAAACCTTTATAATTACTTTGAACTTTGATATTGGTAAGAAGTTCTTTCAATAGTAGATTTAATGATGATTCAATTGAAATTTTTATAGAAATAGATTGATCGTCGAAATTGCTATGAACAGATTTACTTAATTTATTATGGATTAAGAAACAGAAAGTTATGAAACAAACTAATATTAAAGTTTCTTCGTTTAAAATTATAATATTTTGGTAAACTAAGATAAAAGAGAATATAATCACAAAGCTAAAGTTTAACATGTCATTTTAAATTGAATTTTAAGAACCACCTCACCAGTATATAGATACAAATAAGAATAGTCATACAACATCTACAAAATGTCAGTATCATGCTGAAGATTCAAATCCAAAATGATGCTGCTGAGTAAATTGATACTGTAATAAGCGAAAAAAGCAAATACTTAAAGATATTGTACCTACTAAAACATGGAATCCATGAAATCCTGTAGCCATATAAAAAGTCGAACCATATATACCGTCAGATAAACGGAAATCAGCCATGTTATATTCGTAGGCTTGTAGAGTAGTAAATATAATAGCTAAGGTAATAGTTAAAAACAAACTTAAAATTGCTTGAAATCTTAAATTTGAGACAATCGAATGATGAGTTCAAGTAATAGTACAACCTGAAAGAAGTAAAATAAGTGTATTAAGGAATGGTATTTCCCAAGGATTTAGTACATTTATACCCTTTGGTGGTCAAATGGATCCAATTTCAACAGTTGGTGCTAAGCTGCTATGAAAAAAAGCTCAAAAAAAAGCAAAAAAGAATAAAATTTCTGATACTATAAATAAGATAACACCAAACCTTAAACCTTGTTGCACAATACCTGTATGATGCCCTTCAAAAGTTGACTCTCTAATAACATCACGTCACCAAACAAACATTGAAATCAGAAGAAATATAAAACTAAAAAAAAATAAAAAACTTCCTTTTGTATAAGCATGCATGTACATTACGCCAGTACAAGCACAGGAAAATGCTGACAAAGAAGCTAAAAAAGGCCACGGGCTAGGGTCTACTAAATGAAAAGGGTGCCGTTGCACTGTTTTTGAAATTTGGATGAGAGATATCATTTTTCGTTATTTATCCAGTTTTTTAGAAAAATCAGATAAAAATTTACTTAAAGTTTTATTATTTAGAAAATTAGATTTGAAAAGAACTATGAAAACAATAACTAATAACGTGAATTGAAAAAATGAAATTCTCATAGATTTATTCGCTTAATTTATTCGAAATCCAGTTAATATAGTTAGGTAAAGATACAGCTTCTACAACTATAGGCATAAATCCATGATTAATACCACAAATTTCACTGCATTGACCATAATAAATTCCCTCCCTTTTAATAAAAAGAGAAGCTTGATTTAATCTTCCAGGAATAGCATCACATTTAACACCTAAAGAAGGGACTGCTCAACTGTGTAAAACATCTGCTCCAGTTACTATTATACGTATATGGGTATTTATAGGTACTACCATACGATTATCAACTTCTAGTAATCTTAACTGACCTTTTTCTAAGTCTTCCTCAGGTACCATATAACTGTCAAAATTTATAATTTCCCCATCTTCATTTGCATAATCAGAATACTCATAACTTCAGTACCATTGATGGCCTAAAGTTTTAATCGTAATAGCGGGAGATATAATTTCATCCATTGCATACAAAAGAGAAAAAGAAGGTACTGCTATAATTAAGAGAATTAAAGCTGGTGTTACAGTTCAAATTATTTCTATTAAAGTTCCATGAGTTGTGGATGACGGTGTTGGATTTTGTTTTCTTTCAAAATGTCATAAAGTTCGTCCTAACATTCAAGACACGAAGATAGAAATTATGCATAGAAAAAACATTAAATCATGATGCAGATTCACTATACCTTCCATTATTGGTGTTGCGGGATCTTGAAATCCTAACTGTCAATTTTCCGCAACATCCGCATAGACAAAAATTATGGGGTTTAATATAACGATTAAAATTACTCCAAATATATTATTCATTTTTTTGTTTATCTATAGATTCACATATTAAAGGCATCTCTTCAAATGTGTGGTAAGAAGGAGGAGAAGTAATTACCCACTCTAGAGTAAAATCCCCTTCATTGAGAGAATCTTCAAAGTCCCAAGGGGAATTCATGCAAGGGTTTGACGAAGTTAAAGATACATAAACTGTATAGAAAAAAAATAGAGTTGAAAAAGAAGTTACATAAGAACCATAAGAGGCTACTAAATTCCAACCTGAATAAGCATCAGGATAATCGGGTATACGTCTAGGCATTCCTGCTAATCCTAAAAAATGCATAGGCATAAAAGTTAAATTTACACCTATAAAGGTAGACCAAAAATGCACTTGACCAAAAGTTTCTGGATATTGCAAACCAGTAATTTTACCGAATCAATAATAAAAGCCTGCAAATATTGCAAAAACAGCACCCATTGAAAGAACGTAATGAAAATGTGCCACAACATAATAAGTATCATGCAAACTAATATCTAGTCCCGAATTGGCTAAAACAATACCAGTTAAACCTCCTATAGTAAACAAAAAAATAAAACCTATAGCAAATAACATCGGGGTTTTTAGATGAATTGAACCTTCTCACATAGTAGCTATTCAACTGAATATTTTAATACCCGTAGGAACCGCTATAATCATTGTCGCTGCTGTAAAATAAGCTCGAGTATCTACATCTAAACCAACTGTATACATATGATGAGCTCAAACAATAAAACCTAAAACTCCTATTGATACCATTGCATAGACCATACCTATATAACCAAAGACAGGTTTCCTAGAAAACGTAGATACTATATGGCTTATCATACCAAATCCCGGTAAGATTAATATATACACTTCAGGATGTCCAAAGAACCAAAAAAGGTGTTGATAAAGAACGGGATCTCCTCCTCCTGCAGGATCAAAGAAAGATGTGTTAAAATTACGATCAGTTAATAACATTGTGATGGCTCCCGCTAAAACAGGAACTGCTAACAAGAGTAAAAAAGCCGTCACAAAAATAGATCAAACGAATAAAGGTATTCTATACATACTTTGGCCTGGGCTACGCATGTTTAGGATCGTTGATATAAAATTAACAGCACCTAAAATAGATGAAGCTCCTGACAAGTGTAAACTAAAGATTGCTAAATCAACAGCCCCACCAGAATGGCTTTGTATCGAACTTAACGGAGGGTAAACTGTTCAACCTGTACCGACACCTACTTCAACCAAAGCAGATAAAAGCAATAAACATAACGAAGGTGGTAATAACCAAAAAGATATATTATTTAACCTTGGAAAAGCCATATCGGGACTTCCAATCATTATAGGAACTAGTCAATTACCAAATCCACCTATCATAACAGGCATAACCATAAAAAAAATCATTAAAAAAGCATGTGCTGTAATAAGCACATTGTATATCTGATGATTTCCTAAAAGTAAATGATTTCCTGTCTGAGCTAGTTCCATACGGATTAAAATAGACATGCAACCTCCGATTAAGCCTGAGAAAGCACCAAAAATTAGGTATAGAGTTCCTATATCTTTATGATTTGTTGAAAATATCCAACGAGATACTCATTGTGTAAAGGAAAGTCTCATATTTTTAATTTGTCTTTACTTTACTAATCTTATTACTAAATCGAGAGGAACGGGATTTGAACCCGCAACTTTTAGTGCGACAGACTAACACTCAACCTTTAAGTTTCCCTCTCACAAATAATTATTTTCTTATCAAATTCATCTTCAAATGCAATAATTTTTGCATGTTAAAAAGTATTAGTGAAGCTTGCTGGAAAGTTAAACCTTCAAATTCAAAAATCACTTTTCCAGGTCTTAAAAACAAAGCTTTACTAATAATTATTCCTTTGCCTTTACCCATTCTAGATTCAGAACTTAGTTTAGTGAGATTCAAATTAAAAAAGATTAAATTTCAAAATTTAATTGATTCCTTGTTTTTAAACTTTTTGATGATTTTAAGAACAGAACGATTTAATGAATTTATCGAATCTTCTTCTAATCGACCAAATGAAGTTACTTTTATTCCGTAGGTACCATACTTAAGAACATGACAAGAATGTTTATAAATTTTCCTGTAGTTATTGTGTGTTTTTTTTTCGAGAAACATGTTACGTTAATAAAATTCGTAAAAAAGCCATATTTTCAAACCGCAAGTACCATTTTTTGTATAAACTATACCACTATCATAAATGATGTGATTTTTAAGCATATTAAGAGGTAGACTACCTTTTGAATGTTGAAAGCTTTTTGCCATTTGAGTTTTTGAATCTTCTAATCTTCCTGATAAAAAGACTTTAAACCCTCGAAGTTTGATCTTTAAAATCCCATTCTTATAGAAGATTATTTTTTCTTCATACAAGAAGACTTTTATAAGTTTTGAAACATTTCAAATAATCTTTTTTGATGGCGCATTTATATTTATTAAATGTTGCACATACTTGACTATAAAATTACCAAATAATGAACCTCCTGATCTATTAAAGTATAAAATCATGGAAACTTTTTTAGGAAATCAGATATTAAGTATTCTAAATATGGTTTTAAAGACTGATAAATTCGCTTTTACGCCAGTAGAGGTCAAATTTGAGTAATAGATACTTAATTTTACCTTAAGTTTTCCTACTTTTCAATTTTGGTAATCTATTGAAAACCCATTTGAATTTAAGATTCTCTTGATCAGTTTAATAGCTTTTAAGTATCGAAAGAATAAAAACGAATAAATAAAGCAAGATTTTCCATAGATTTGTAAATTAGAGTTTCAAATTCGGGTTATACCAAGCCTGAAACTGATTGGATTGATTTTTTGGGCCATTTTATTTATTTTGGTTAAGTTAACTAAAATATTTTATTGAATATTTTCGTGTTTATTAAAAATTTTTATTGCTAAAAACATCTTTTAAATCGATCAATCTAATAATCTTTTAGAATATTCTCGAAAAATTTAGGGTTAATTTTAATACTTTTGATTCTTTCAGTATTTATATAAAACTAACTTGGCTACTTGACAATGCTAATGGTTTAACAATCAATTGACCAGAGGTTAAGCTATTTCGGTCCTCTCGTACTAGAAAAAAGAACCCCTATTTTTCAACTCTTACAGCAGATAGGGACCGAACTGTCTCACGACGTTCTGAACCCAACTCACGTACCTTTTTAACTAGCGAACAACTAGACCCTTGGAGTTTACTTCAACTCCAGGATAAGATGAGTCGACATCGAGGTATCAAACCGTGACATAGATATGAACTCGCAGTCACGATGAATCTGTTATCCCTAGAGTTCCTTTTATCTGTTAAACGATATTAAATCCCACGCTTGAATATCGGGTCATTATGACTGACTTGCATCTCAATTCGATTTATCAATCTTAAAGTCAAGTAAGCTTAAGCCATTATACATTTACAACTTACCTTTGTACACCTCCGTTACTTTTTAGGAGGTACTCGTCCCAAGTAAACTTTCTTTTTCATAGTTTCTTTAATGGTATAGATAAATAAGTAAGATATTATTTAAACAGGGCGGTATTTCAAGGACGTTTAAACTGCCACCTATGCTGTACAAGTTTGTAATTCTTACGATATGAAAATCAAGTAAAGGATCTAGGGTCTTTCCGTCTTGCTGTAAGTAACCTGCATTTTCACAGGTATTGTAATTTCGCTGAATTTATATTTGAGACAGTAAAACAATCGTTACGCCATTCATGCAGGACGGAATTTACCCGTCAAGGAGTTTCGCTACCTGAGGATTCTTATAGTTAGAACCGCCGTTTACTTACTTTTAAAGATAAAGCTAATACTTCAACTTATTATTTTTAAGCACTGGGCAGGCGTCAGACTTTATACCTTTTAAAAAATTTGCAAAGTCCTGTGGTTTTGGTAACCAGTCGTTGCTTTTTTTTTATTTTGCCTCTAAAAGGCACTTCTTATCGCGAACTTACGAAGTTAATTTGCCTAATTCCTTAAATATAATTTGTTCATTCACTTTAATATATTCAATAAGTTTCCCTGTGTCGGTTTAAATACGGTCTTTATAGCTATAATTTTTTCTCGAAGAGGATAATTCTTAATTTTAAAAACCACTTTTTAAATTATTTAAACTCTTTTAAATGATGTAAAGTATCACATATAGCAGATTTCGTAGTAATTCCTATCGAGTATCACTTTCGCAATTTTTTTCTCTTAAGGACCGATTAACTCAATGAACTTAAAATTACATTGAAAACCTTAAACATAAAGTGACTATGATTTTTTAACATAGTTTACGCTACTCATGTCAGCATAGACACTTCTGAATTCTTAAATTAATTTTGAAATTAAAATAAAATTTACAGAACGTTTCACTACCACCAAGTTAATTTGGTTCGCTGTTTCGATATATAATTTGAGCCTTTATTATTTTAATTTTTAAAAAAAGCAATAGCGAGCTAAAACGCTTTCTCTAATAAAAGGCTGCTTCTAAGCCTATTTAGAGCTATTTGGCTCTTTTAAAAACTTCCACACTAAAAAATATACTTTTAAGATCTTAACATGCGATCTGGGTTGTTGCCCTTTAGTCTTTAAACCTTATCGCCTAAAGACTTTCTATTAATTTTATTAAATCAAACTTGAAAGATAAATCAAGTTAAGTAAATTAGAAATCCCTTAATTTGACTTGAACTTTACCTTAGATTTACAAAATAATTAATGCCGTACTAAAATACGTTTCGTGAAAAACCAGCTATTTCCAAGTTTGGTTAGACTTTCACTCCTAGTCACAAGTCTTCTCTATATTTTGCTACATATATGAGTTTAGTCCTCGAAAACTTATTAAAGAATTTTCAACCTGCTCGTAACTAGATCACTTGGTTTCGGGTTTAATAAATATTACTTTAATCTGGCCTACTTATAAATATATCGGCTTGCTATACTTATTAACTTACTGACTCATTATGCAAAAGGAACTTCGTTATTTACAATGAAATTTCGAATATTTGAAGACATTCAATTTAAAATTATAACCTTATGGAATTTTTCATCTTTTCTTCACAGTACTCGTTCACTATCGATTAAAAAAAGTCAAGAAGCTTAGAAGGTGGTTCTCCTTTATTCGCGCAAAAAGAGAATTTCACGCTACTTATCAATGTCAAGTTTTTAACTTATTACAGGACTTTTACCTTTTAAAGTAATTTCATAAGTTAAAATTTTTGAACTTTAAGCTCTAAATCGCTTTCACTCGCCATTAATCACGATTTCTCGGTTGATTTTTATTAATGCTACTAAGATGATTCAATTCGCATTATTATAAATTTTTACTTTAATATAGAGTTTACTCATGGGGAATTTATAAATTACAAGCCAATGCCTACTCATAAATTTCGTGGCGAAACGCCCCTTTTACATTTTTTATCAAGACTACTATTGAATGCCTGGTATAAAAACTTTTAATTAACTTGACCAAAAATTTAGCCCTTCATGAGATTCATTAATTCCACAGTTATAGTGTTGCGTATTCTATAATAAATAACCAAGATGGCTAAACCTATCGAAGACTCTGAAGCAGCTACAGTTAAAATAAGCAAAGAAAAAATTTGCCCTATAATGTCATCTAGATACATTGACAAAAAAATTAAGTTAAAACTAACTGAGAGAAACATCATCTCTAAAGACATTAACATGACCAAGATATTTCTTTGGTTTAAAAATATACCCAATACACTTATCAAGAAGAGTACTACAGATATGTTCATATAATTAAAAAAGTTAATCATTTTCAAAGCTTTTATTTAAGTTAGGATAGTAGAAATCTTTAATTTTTATCCAGCCACAGGTTCCCCTACGGCTACCTTGTTACGACTTCACTTCAGTTTTTCTATTACTTTAAACTATACTGATAAGCTTTGAGTAATAAGAATTTCCATAGCGTGACGGGCGGTGTGTACAAAACCTAAGAACTTATTCACCGCAACGTTCTCATTTGCGATTACTAGCAATTTCAACTTCATATTTTCGAATTTCAGAAAATAATCCGATTATAATTTTGTTTTAAGATTTGCTTAAATTTGCTTTCTAGCTTCTCGTTAAAAAAACTACTGTAGCACATGAAAGTAGCCCAACTTATAAGGGTCATAAAGACTTGACATCATTTTCGACTTCCTCCAAAATATCTTCGGTAATCTACAATCTAAAATGTATGAAAGTTTTGTCCGTTTAGTGGAATGAACCAAACGCCTCAAGGCACGGACTGACGACAGCCATGCAACACCTGTAGTTAAAACTATGCAAAAGTTGGTAAGATTACACGCGTATTATCGATTTAAACCACATGCTCCACTGCTTGTGTAGGTTCCCGTCAATTCCTTTGGGTTTTAATTTTGCAACCGTAGTTCCCAGGCGGAGTGTTTAATACGTTAGCTAAGTTACTGAAAATATCCAATAACAAACACTCATCGTTCAGGGTGTGGACTACAGGGGTATCTAATCCCTTTTGCTACCCACACTTTAATATCGTAATGTCAGTATTAGCTTAGGCTATTGCTTACGCTATTGAGGTTCTTTTAAGTATTAGAACATTTTACCGTTACACTTAAAGTTCCATAACCTTCAACTAAACTCTAGAAGACTTTGATTAAAGAAACTCAGAAATTAGATCTGAAATTTAAGTAAAAATAAAGCTTTCCACCTAAATATGCTTTACGCCCAATAAATTCGAATAACGTCAACCCTTCCCGTTTTACCGCGGCTGCTGGCACGAAATTAGCCAGGATTATTACTTATACCATCATTATTGAATAGCAAGTTTTAGTACTTTACGACGCATTGCCTTCTTCATACATATAGTTTGACTGGGTCAAGCTTTAGCTCATTGCCCAATATTCCTCACTGCTGCCTTAAATATAAAGTTTGGACCTTATCTCAATTCCAATGTGACTGTTCATCCTCAAAGACCAGTTAAGGATCATAAGCTTGGTAATCTTTTAAATAACCAACTACTTAATCCTTCTGTAGACTATTCTTAAAATAAATAAATTTTATGCATTTAGCCAAAATTTTAAGGTCAATTTCTACATATTACTCACCCGTTCGCTACTTATTCCTAATTAAAGAAATTTGTTCAACTTGCATGTGTTAAGTCAACTATCAACGTTCATTCGGAGCCAGGATCAAACTCTTATATCTTTTATTTTAATATTCGAATTATGTCTAACCATCCTACCAATATAGTCTATGAAAGAAATTATCGCATCATTTTCTCAAAACATATAGAGACCCGCTCTCTGTATTAATAAAGTTTATAACTATTGATTTATTCAAAAGTAATTTTTCCTTATTCATGAAACGTGAAAAGTTACTATAAATAAAGTAATTACTATAATTTACTCTAGGTAAATTTTCGTCATTTAAGGTGCACCGTTTCGTTTTTCTAGTCTTATACTGGTCTAATTCTTTTTTTGATTTAAAATTTGACATCATTGGTATGGATAAACTTGCGAGAGTAGGATTTGAACCTACAATCTTAGATCATGAGTCTAACGAGTTAACCTATTTACTCTATCTCGCTTTACACTCCCAGTGAGATTTGAACTCACATTAGCATCACGAAAAAACACTGTCTTAACCTCATTAAACGATAGGAGCTTAAGAGATTTTCTTACCATATTTAGAGCGGGATCTTTTCCTATCATGAACTCCATATAAATCATAAACACCTCTTACTGAATGATATTTAACACCAGGTAGATCTTTCACACGGCCTCCTCTAATTAGTATTGAAGAATGCTCCTGCAACGTATGACCTTCTCCAGGTATATATCCTATGACCAATTTTTTGTTTGTTAACCGTATTTTGGCTACTTTACGCTCTGCAGAATTAGGTTTCTTAGGTTTAACGCTATAAACTCTAATACAAACCCCTTTTTTTTGAGGACATTTTTCCAAAGATATTGATTTACTTCTATTAAATTTGGTTTTTCTAGATTTTTTTAATAATTGTTGTATAGTTGGCATTTTAAAAGTTTTTGATCATATAACATAAGGACAAAAAAATGAGTTCCACAAGAAAAAAGCTAATTAATAGTAATCCGAATTGTAAGTAGAAATCTGAAGGAAATAATAAAAACAAGGATAAAACCATAAGAAACAGTGTTTGTTTTTTACATCTTTTCGCTTTCTCATATATTCCATCTACATTCATTGTTAGTAAAACTTTCGATATGATGATAGATAATCAATAAACTACAGAAGATATAAAGCATTCTGTTGATAAGATTCAATCTATGTAGTATGTAATTCTCAGTTCAGTTTTTACATTTAAAAGGTTTTCGAAAGAGCTTATTTTCCATGATAGCAGAAAAGAAAAGAAATTGGGTAAAAAATACAAATGCAAAAACGCAAAAACAATCATATAAATTAAGGTTGATAACTTTATTACTCTGAGTAAGACATAGGTTTGATAGTTATAAAAGCCCATTTTCAGAAAGACTATTAAATGATGTACAAATAAAGGGTATACAAATAAAAGTGAATTGTAAAAGGACAGTATTCATACTACATCAATAAGATCAGTTACTCTAGTAGCTAACAACTTTTCTGTGGAAAATTCTAGAAAAGGATAAATTTCGAATAAAAGTATAACATCAATCTTTATGAGGGCTAATATTAGACAACCAAAAAAACTAAGAAGGATATAAAAAAAGCGGTAACAAAATTCTACAGCATATATTTGGAACAAGTTAACTGCTACATATTTATATTGAGTGTACTAGGACTTGAACCTAAAATCTTTAAATTAAAAGTTTACCGCTTTAACCTGCTTAAGCTATACACCCATTTAAATGAAGTGTTCGGAAAGAATTGAACTTTCAATCTCTAAATTCGTAATTTAATGCTTTATCCTAGTTAAGCTACGAACACTTCATTGAGCAATAATGGACTCGAACCATTAACTTCTTCAGTGTAAACGAAATACTCTACCATTTGAGTTAATTGCTCAAAACCTCGAAAAAACTTCCCGGATAGGATTCGAACCTATAACTAAATGGTTAACAGCCATACGCTCTGCCATTGAGCTACCGGAAACTATTTGGAACGAATGCGCTCTGGGGGAATCGAACCTCCAATATTCAATTTAGAAGATTGATGTTTTATCCATTAAACTAAAAACGCTTGATTTTAAAGACTCTCGAATTTATTGAAGAGAGTAGGATTTGAACCTACGAAAATGTTAAATTAATAGATTTACAGTCTACCGCTTTAAACCGCTCAGCCATCTCTCCAATTTCAACATAATGAGAAGGATGGGATTCGAACCCATGACACAAAATTCTTTTTCGTGCGACGATTTAGCAAACCGTTGTTTTAAACCACTCGACCACCCCCTCATCTTTGAAATTCTCTTCTATAGTAAACGTTTTTTTCCTAAGAGGGTCTTTTTTTTCAAAAGTAAAGGCCTTTACTTTTGAAAAAAAAGACCCTCTTAGGAAAAAAACGTTTACTATAAGAGGGGGAAAGATCCCCCCCCTCTCTTTTTTTTCTTCAAAAGAGAATAATAGGTACTATTAATATATAATATATAATATATAATATATAATATATAATATATAATATATAATATATAATATATAATATATAATATATA